ATATATATTGTTTTTTTATTTTTAAACAATATATAAGGTGTAAAATTTTGTAGGGTGGCTAACTTAGTCGGACTTTTCCTGGTTTTGGGGTTTGACAGGATATAATCAAGTTGCCGGTACTAAGGGGGGAAGGGGGGTTTGACGATAATCCTCCGCGGAGGGGTCTTAGTGTAGTCTGGGCTTGGAATAGTGTCTTTATGCCCGTGAAAGATTTTATTGTAACTCTTGAGGAATGTATTTGCATCATTTCAGGTACTACTTACATGCAACATTCATTTACGATCAGCTTCCCCTGTTTCAAAACACTGGAGATGTTGAGGAAAAAGCCCCAAAAAATAAAAAACCCCATGCCTATAAGAGAACGCCCGGCTTGGGGGGTAACGAGTCGTATGTGTAACACCAATAACCTATGTCAGATATAGTTCACAGTGTGAGGGGCTTGAATGCTAAGACCCTGAAATAGGAACCAAATGCCAGTAATAGTTCACGAAGTGCTACCCCCACATTTTGTGTCCTTGACCCATCATTAATGCTATACACTCAGACTCCGCTGGTTGGTCGGTTCTTACTGTGATATTAATACTCCTAAAATTATTGTTTGAGCTATGCAAGGAAAATTTTCGAAATAAGTTTTTGTCAATTAATTACTTTTCTCCATAGGTGGAAAGAATATCGTGCTCTGTTCCATTCTTAGCTTTTAGTTGTTTCAGTCTTTTTGGCCATTTTCCTGGATGTGCTGGGCCACTTTAACATCTGGTAAAGGATGGATAATTGTCTACTTCATCATGTACGATAAAGAATGATATGTACTCTCACGCAACGGAATAAAAAATCCAATGGGGAACCAACGTTATAACGGAATGGTCACTCCCATTAATATGGTAATTCCGAAGCACATATGGTCAATGCTTGAAGGACATAATGTAATATTTCAGAGGGTGGTTTAATATTTATGATCTTAGCTTTGGGAGCTAAGGATGGGAGTTAGATTCTCCCCCCTTTGATCTGCGCCAGGAAGAATTTTAATCCTCATTCTCCGGTTTACAAGACCGGTGCTTTGAAATTAAGCTACTAGGGCGGGTTATCAGTCGAGTATTTTGTTTTCTACTCAAGCCACTAGTGGGTTGAGTACTAGAAATAGTGTAAAGTAGAGTACAGATGCGGCCTGCCCAATAATAATGAAGGGGTGTTCTACAGGCATTCCTCCAATTCACGTTAAGACAAGCATATCGGCTACTAACAGTCAGAATAGGATTTGGGAGGCGGGGCGGAAGGTTAGTGCCCGTTGTTTTGACGTGTGGAGGAGGGGGACGAGTATTAGAATCAGGATAGAGAATAGTAGTGCCAGTACCCCTCCGAGTTTATTAGGGATAGATCGGAGGATGGCATATGCAAACAGGAAGTACCATTCAGGCTTGATGTGGGGAGGGGTCACCATTGGGTTGGCGGGGGTGAAGTTATCTGGGTCTCCTAGTTCGTTTGGGTAAAATAGGGCTAGTGATGTGAGAGCAGTCAACATAACAATGAACCCTAATAGATCTTTGTACGAGAAATAAGGGTGGAATGGAATTTTGTCTGCGTCTGAGTTCAGGCCCGCAGGGTTGTTGGATCCTGTCTCATGTAAGAAGAGCAGGTGGAGCATGGTTGCTGCTAGAACTACAAATGGGAGGAGGAAGTGGAATGCGAAAAACCGTGTGAGGGTTGCGTTGTCTACTGAGAATCCGCCTCAGATCCATTGGACTAGGGTGCCTCCTACGTAGGGGACAGCTGATAAGAGGTTTGTAATTACGGTTGCGCCTCAAAAGGATATTTGGCCTCAGGGGAGGACGTATCCCACGAAGGCTGTTATTATTACTAGTAGGAAGAGGACGACTCCGATGTTTCAAGTCTCCTTGTATAGATATGAACCATAATATAGGCCGCGGGCGATGTGCATGTATAGACAAATGAAGAAGAAGGAGGCACCGTTAGCGTGGAGGTTTCGGATTAGTCATCCGTAGTTTACATCACGGCAGATGTGGGCAACGGAAGAGAAAGCTGTGGAAATATCAGAGGTGTAGTGCATAGCAAGAAATAGTCCAGTAAGGATTTGAGTAATTAGACAAAGGCCTAGCAGGGAGCCGAAGTTTCATATAGCTGAGATATTGGAGGGGGTGGGAAGATCAACTAGGGCATCGTTAGCAATTTTTAAGATGGGGTGGGTTTTTCGTAGGTTTGCCATTATTAGGTTTCTATAGTTGAATTACAGCGGTGGTTTTTCATATCATTGGTCCTGGTTAAAGCCCGGGTAGAAATTATGGAGTATTTTATCTTTTTGTTTATAGCACTATTAGTACTGGGCATCTTAGGGGTTGCTTCTAATCCTGCGCCTTATTTTGCAGCCCTTGGGCTGGTATTGGCGGCGGGAGGGGGTTGTGGTATATTAGTGGGTTATGGGGGGTCATTCGTTTCTCTGGTGTTGTTTCTGATTTATTTGGGTGGCATGTTGGTGGTATTTGCTTATTCTGCTGCTTTAGCAGCAGAGCCTTATCCTGAGTCTTGAGGGGACTGGTCTGTCTTAGGCTATGTGGTGGGATATGGGGCTTTGTGTATTGTAGGGGCGGTGCTGTGTGTTGAGGGGGCAGGGGTGCATTGTTTTGTGGTGGACGAGTTTCATGGGCTTTCGGTATTACGTGGAGATTTTGGGGGCGTATCTTATATCTATCATTTAGGGGGCGAAATATTGATAATTTGTGGGTGGGCGTTATTGTTAACCCTGTTCGTGGTCCTAGAGTTGTCTCGGGGGGGAGAACGAGGGGCATTGCGTTCTATCTAGGCTAGCAGGGTCACTAGGGTGGCGATGGAGATCGTCAGGACGAAGGCTCCCAGATAGGTTTTGATCAGCCCTTGTTGGGGGTTGTTGATTGTTTTGATTATTGGAATTTGTATTGTGGCTGCCCCTTTGGGCCCAGCTTTTTCTAACCAGATTTGGTCCACTAGCTGAGTGGCGGCTGTCTGTCCCAGAGCTAGCATTATTTTAGGTATGGTTCGATGAATGACGGATGGAAAGTAGCCAAGCATATTTGAAAAATTATGGGTAGTATTAATAGGTGTGGCTTTTAGTTGTTTGTTTGTTAGATTAGCTAGTTCTATGGCTGCCATAAGGCCGGTGATAGTAACAACAAGGGCGGCCAGTTTTAGTAGCGGGGGTATTGTTATGATTTGGGTTTTAGTGGGTATAAAATTTGATGTAATGATTAGTCCTGCAATAATGCTTCCTCAGGCGAGTCGCTTGATCGGGTTTAGTAGGGTAGGGGCGTTTTCGTTAATGGGGGACAAGGGTAGGAATCGAGGCTGTCCTATGGATGCAAAGAAAATGATTCGAAAGCTGTACACTGCTGTGAAAGCTGTGGCTACTAGGGTTAAGGTTAGGGCTCAGGCGTTAAGGAGAGATGTATTTAGGGCTTCAATAATTGCGTCTTTAGAGAAGAATCCAGCTAAAAAGGGGGCTCCTGTTAGAGCTAGGCTTCCGATAGTTATACATGATGAGGTGAACGGTATTGTTTTGTGGAGTCCTCCCATTTTTCGGATGTCTTGCTCGTCGTTGAGGCTATGAATTACTGAGCCAGAACACAAGAAGAGCATTGCTTTGAAAAATGCGTGTGTGCAAATGTGGAGAAATGCTAATTGCGGTTGGTTTAAACCAATAGTTACTATTATTAGGCCAAGCTGGCTTGATGTTGAGAAGGCTACGATCTTTTTGATGTCGTTCTGGGTTAGGGCACATACTGCTGTGAAAAGCGTGGTTAATGCACCAAGGCAAAGGCAGGTCGTGAGAGCTGTTTGGTTGTTTTGTATAATTGGATGTAGGCGGATTAGGAGGAAAATGCCTGCAACAACTATTGTGCTAGAGTGTAGTAGGGCAGATACCGGAGTCGGGCCTTCTATTGCGGCTGGCAGCCAGGGGTGAAGGCCAAATTGGGCGGATTTACCAGTTGCAGCCAGAATTAGCCCTATTAGTGGTAGAGTTAGGTCTATACCTTGGGATGTTAGGAAGATTTGCTGTATTTCTCAGCTGTTTATGTTCGTTGCTATTCACGCTATGCTTATGATAAGGCCAATGTCGCCGACTCGGTTGTAGATAACAGCTTGCAAGGCTGCGGTGTTAGCATCGGCTCGCCCGTATCACCATCCGATTAGTAGGAAGGATATAATTCCTACTCCTTCCCATCCGATAAAAAGTTGGAACATATTATTAGCTGTTACTAAAAGGATCATGGCAATTAGGAATGTTAGCAGGTATTTAAAGAAGCGGTTTATGTTAGGGTCTGCTGCTATGTATCAAGAAGCGAATTCTAGAATAGATCAGGTGACGTATAAGGCAATTGGTGTAAAGATAATAGAAAACTGGTCAAACTTAAAGCTTGTATTTAGGTCGAAAGTCATGGTGTTAATTCATGATCAGTTTGTTGTGATTGCTTCCATACCCTGGTCCAGGAAAAGAAACAATGGAAATAGGCTGATGAAAAAGGCTAGTTGTACTGCTGTTTTTACTTGTGTCAGGGCTCAAGTCTTCTTCAATGGGGTGGGGCTAAGGGTTGTGATGATTGGGTAGGCCAGGGTGACTAGTATTAGAAGGAGGGTGGAGTTAAACATTAGGGTTGTGGCATGCATAGCCGCTACTTGGAGTTGCACCAAGAGTTTTTGGTTCCTAAGACCAACGGATGAGCTATTATCCTTTAGGGGCCAAGGGACCCATGGAATCTAACCATGGCCTAGAAAAATTAGCACTCTCCCAGGAGAACTCCTTCCCTTGGTTAACAAGAAGGTTTTATCTTCTATCTCTAGAATCACAATCTAGAATTTTAATTAAACTATGTTTACATACACATCATCCTCATATGAGTTCGGGCTTTAGGACTAGCAGCATGAGGGGTGTTAGGTGTAAAACGATTAGTAAGTGTTCTCGGCTGTGTGTTGGCTCCAAGCCAATAATGTGGCTTGGGGTTGGACCTCGTTGGGTTATTAGGAATATGTAGAGGGAGTATCCGGCTGTGATGAGGGTTCCTAGGCCGGTTAGGATAATCGTGAAGGGAGATCAGTTGAATATTGTGGTAATGATTATCAATTCCCCTATGAGGTTAGGTAGTGGGGGGAGGGCAAGGTTGGCTAGGGTAGAGATAAATCACCAGGTGGCCATTAGAGGAAGGACGATTTGAAGACCTCGTGCCAGGAGGAGGGTGCGGCTGTGAGTTCGTTCGTAGTTAGTGTTTGCTAAGCAAAATAGTGCTGAGGAGACGAGGCCGTGAGCAATCATCAGAATGATTGCTCCTGTAAATCCTCATGGTGTTTGGATTAAAATGCCTGCGGCCACAAGGCCTATGTGGCTAACCGAGGAATATGCAATTATTGATTTTAGGTCGGTTTGACGCATGCAGATGGAGCCTGTCATAATGATGCCCCAGAGAGCAAGCATAATGAAGGGGTAGGCGAGGTCTTTGGTTAGAGGGGTGAGAATTGTTATAATCCGTATTATGCCATAGCCGCCTAATTTGAGTAGTACTGCGGCAAGCACTATTGAGCCTGCAATTGGAGCTTCAACGTGTGCCTTGGGGAGTCATAAGTGAACACCGTAGAGGGGCATTTTAACTAAGAATGCCCCTAAGCATGCTGCTCATCAAATTTTATTACCTCATGAGGTCATGTTTATATCAGTATGTTGAATAATAAATATGGACAGGGTTCCAAGGTCTTTTTGTAGGACAAGAAGTGCAACTAGGAGGGGTAAGGAGCCTGCTAGAGTATAAAATAGGAAGTATGTACCTGCGTTTAGGCGTTCTGCCTGATTTCCTCAGCGTGTAATGATAATGAGGGTTGGGATGAGTGTGGCTTCAAACATAATGTAAAACATGATAATTTCTGTTGCGCCGAAGGCCAGGATTAAGAAAATTTGTAGAGAGGTTAGTAGTGTAATAAATGCTCGTTGTCGGCTGGTTGGTTCTGTTGAGACATGGTTCTGGCTTGCAATTAGTATTAGGGGAAGTAGTCAGCAGGACAGTACGAGAAGGGGGGTGGATAGGGGGTCAGTTGCGATGTATAGGTTGGACGATATTCATCCTGTTTCGCTTTCCCATTTTATTCAGGTTAGGCTGATAGTTGCAATTACAAGGCTTTGTGATGAGGCTGTAATTCAAAGTCATTTTTTGTTTACTATTCAAGTTGTGGGGATTATTATGATTGTTGGGATTAAAATTTTTAGCATTGTAGAAGACTTAGGGCTTTTAGGTGGTCTGTCCCGTGGGTTCGGGAGGTGGCTACTAGTAGTGCGAGGCCTGCGCTGGCTTCGCAGGCAGAAAATGCTAGGAGTATTATTGGTGTGGATGAAAACACACTCGAGCTTGTCTGAATTGATCATAGAGCCATGGCTACGTAAAGCGACAGTATTATTGCTTCTAGACAAAGAAGGGCGGATAATAGATGTTTTCGATGGAAGGCGAGTCCGGATAATCCAAGGGTAAATGCGAGGGTAAATGTAAAGTGGGCTGGGGTCATAAGACGATCATGGACTCGAACCATGTTTTGCTGAGCCGAAATCAGCGGTCTTTCTTTAGACTAATCGACTATTCGGCTCACTCTAGGCCCCCTTGGGCTCACTCATAGGCAAGTCCTAGGGTTAATAAAATAATAATTAGTGTAGCCCAAAGGAGGGTTTGGGTGGTAGTTATTAGCTGGTTTGCCCAGGGTAGCGGAAGGAGGAGGGCAATTTCTAGGTCGAAGAGCAGGAAGAGAATAGCGACTAAAAAGAATCGCATTGAGAAGGGTAAGCGGGCAGAGCCTAGTGGGTCAAAACCACATTCATAGGGGGAAAGTTTTTCTGAGTCAGGGTTTATTTGTGGAAGTCAAAAAGATACAAAAATTAGTACGCAGGAGAGGGCTGTGGTGATTATTAAAATTGAGATAATAGGGTTCATTATCTTCCCCTGGGTTTTAACCAGGATTAAATAATTGGAAGTCATTTGTATTAGGTTAATACTAGAAAGATTATGAGCCTCATCAGTAGATCGATACGTACAGGAAGAGTCAAACTACGTCAACGAAGTGCCAGTATCATGCTGCCGCTTCAAATCCAAAGTGATGTTCTGATGTAAAATGGTATTTCACTTGTCGTAGAAGGCAAACTGCTAAAAATGTTGAGCCAATGATCACATGTAGTCCATGGAACCCTGTGGCTACAAAGAATGTTGAGCCATAGACCCCATCAGCAATTGTAAAAGGGGCTTCATAGTATTCTATTGCCTGAAGAAGGGTGAAGTAGAAGCCTAGTAAGATTGTGAGGGTGAGAGACTGGATCGCTTGTTTTCGTTCTCCCTCCATGATGCTGTGGTGGGCCCATGTTACTGTAACCCCAGAGGCCAGAAGGACGGCGGTGTTAAGAAGGGGGACTTCGAAAGGGTCCAGAGTAATAATTCCTGTGGGTGGTCAGCAAGCTCCTAGTTCCGGGGTTGGGGCCAGGCTAGCGTGGTAGAATGCTCAGAAAAACCCGAGAAAAAAGAAGACTTCTGAGGTAATGAACAGGATTATACCATATCGTAAGCCTTTTTGTACAGGGGGTGTGTGATGTCCTTGGAATGTCCCTTCTCGGACAATGTCTCGTCATCATTGATACATTGTAAGTAGTATTAAAACTATTCCCAGAGTAACAAGGATTATAGATTGAAAGTGAAATCATATCGCGGTCCCTGAGGTAACTAGTAGGGCGGCGACTGCACCTGTTAAAGGTCATGGGCTGGGGTCGACTATGTGGTATGCGTGTGCTTGGTGTGCCATTATACGTTCTCTTGAAGGTAGAGGCTTAGAAGCAGAACGAAGACATAGGCTTGGATTATGGCGACGGCTACTTCAAGAAGTGTAAGTAAAAACAGGACTAGGCTTGTAATAATGGCCACGGTGGGTATAAGCGGTAGGAGAACAAAAACGGCGGTGGCAATAAGTTGAATTAGCAGGTGTCCTGCTGTCAAGTTTGCTGTAAGTCGCACTCCTAGGGCGAGGGGGCGGATAAATAGGCTAATAGTTTCGATAATAATGAGTACAGGGATTAGGGGAACGGGGGTACCTTCTGGTAGTAGATGTCCTAGGGCAACTGTCGGTTGATTTCGCATCCCAATAATAACTGTTGCTAGTCATAGGGGCACTGCAAATCCTATGTTTAATGATAGTTGTGTAGTTGGGGTGAATGTATACGGGAGAAGGCCTAATAGGTTTATAGAAATCAGAAAGAGCATTAAAGATGTGAATAGTGCTGCTCATTTGTGACCGTTGGGGTTTAGAGGCGTAAAGATTTGTTGCGTAAACCGATTGACGAACCATCCTTGCAGTGTTAGTAAACGATTGTTTAGTCATCGAGAAGTACAAGTTGGGTAGAGGGTTCAAGGCAGGAGCAGGGCGAGACCCATAAGGGGGATGCCTAGGAGTGTGGGGCTTATAAATTGGTCAAAAAAGTTTAATGCCATGGTCAGTTTCAAGGGTTGGTTGTGGTGTCTTTTGCGGCTTGAGAGCTAGGTTCGTTATTAAAAGTGTGTGATATCACTTTGGTCGGAGCGATGAAAATAAATACTAATCATGAAAATACTAAAATTATAAATCAAGGGGCGGGATTTAGTTGAGGCATGTCACTGAGGGTGGTCGGAATCACCAGTCTTTAGCTTAAAAGGCTAACGCTAGATCCTGTTTAGCTTCTCGGTGAGGCGTCTTCAAGCATTGTAGATGATCAGTTTTCGAAGTGTTGTAGTGGAACTGCTTCAACTACGATAGGTATAAAGCTGTGGTTTGCGCCACAGATTTCGGAGCACTGTCCATAATATACACCGGGTCGGGCTGCAATAAAGGCTGTTTGGTTGAGTCGGCCTGGTACTGCGTCCATCTTAACCCCGAGAGCCGGAACTGCTCAGGAGTGAAGGACGTCTTCTGCTGTTACTAGCACTCGAACTGGGGATTCTATAGGGACAACTATTCGATGGTCGGTCTCTAGTAGGCGGAATTGTCCAGGGGTTAGGTCTTGGGTGGGGATCATGTATGAGTCAAATCCCAGGTCACCGTAGTCTGTATACTCATAGCTTCAGTATCATTGGTGGCCGATTGCTTTAATAGTAAGATGTGGGTCATTGATTTCGTCTATTAAATAAAGAATTCGTAGGGATGGAAGTGCAATTAGGATTAGAATAATTGCTGGAAGAACGGTCCAGACAATTTCGATCTCTTGAGAGTCTAAAATGTAAGCATCTGTTAATGTTGTTGTTACCATTGCCACAATAATATAGAGTACAAGAGTGCTGATTAAGAAGACAATTATTAGTGCATGATCATGAAAATGGAGGAGTTCTTCTATTACGGGTGAGGCTGCGTCTTGGAAACCTAGCTGAGAGGGGTGTGCCATTAAGGTACGCGGGGCTTTAACCCACAATCCCGCCTTGACAAGGCGATGTAATTCTTGTTACTAGCACCCTATTAAAAGAAAGTGGCAGACTGGTTATGCGGTCGGCTTGAAACCGTCCTATGGGGGTTCAATTCCTTCCTTTCTTGAATACTTGATTACTTTTCCGTATAGGGGGTTGGTGTCTCAAAATTTATAGTCTCAGGCAGGATGAACTCGAACGTACCCCGGCTCCTCGAAGGTGTGGTAGGGGGGAGGGCAGCCGTGTAGTCACTCAACATTTGTTGAAGTTAGTTCTACTCATTTGACTTCTCGTTTTGAGGCAAAAGCTTCTCATAGAATGAATAAGAAAAGAATTACGGCTGTTAGTGAGACGAGAGAGCCAATGGAAGAGACTGTATTTCATAGCGTGTATGCGTCGGGGTAGTCAGAGTATCGACGAGGTATTCCGGCTAGGCCTAGGAAGTGTTGAGGGAAAAAGGTGAGATTTACGCCGATGAATATAACCCCAAAGTGGATTTTAGTTCAGGTGTCGTGCAAGGTGTATCCTGTGAACAGCGGGAATCAGTGCACGAACCCCCCTATGATCGCGAAGACCGCTCCTATGGAGAGAACATAATGGAAGTGGGCTACAACATAGTATGTATCGTGAAGAACAATGTCGATTGACGAGTTGGCTAGTACGATCCCAGTTAAGCCCCCCACTGTGAAAAGGAAAATGAAGCCAAGGGCTCAAAGTAGCGGTGTCTCCCATTTGATTTGTCCTCCATGAAGCGTGGCAAGTCAGCTAAAGACCTTAACCCCGGTGGGGATTGCAATAATTATAGTTGCTGAGGTAAAATAGGCACGTGTGTCTACGTCTATTCCGACTGTAAATATATGGTGGGCTCACACGATAAACCCTAGTAGGCCGATTGCTATTATTGCTCAGACCATTCCCATATACCCGAAAGGTTGGGGCTTTCCGGCATAATATGCAACGATGTGGGAAATCATTCCAAACCCGGGTAAGATTAAGATATAAACTTCGGGATGACCAAAGAATCAGAATAGGTGTTGATAGAGAATTGGATCCCCCCCTCCGGCAGGGTCGAAGAAAGTTGTGTTGAGGTTTCGATCGGTTAGAAGTATCGTGATACCAGCAGCTAGCACCGGAAGGGATAACAGAAGGAGCACTGCCGTGACCAGGACAGCCCACACAAATAAAGGCGTTTGATATTGTGTAATGGCTGGCGGTTTCATATTAACAATAGTTGTGATGAAGTTAATTGCCCCTAGAATCGATGACACCCCTGCCAAGTGAAGAGAAAAGATAGTTAAATCGACGGATGCACCGGCGTGGGCCAGGTTCCCTGCAAGCGGGGGGTAGACAGTTCACCCGGTCCCCGCCCCAGCCTCTACTCCAGAAGAGGCTAGGAGTAGAAGGAAAGAGGGGGGAAGCAGCCAGAAGCTTATGTTATTTATTCGTGGGAACGCCATATCGGGGGCTCCAATTATTAGGGGAATAAGTCAGTTTCCGAATCCCCCAATTATTACGGGCATTACTATAAAGAAGATTATAACGAAGGCATGCGCTGTAACGATGACATTGTAAATTTGATCATCACCTAGTAGGGCTCCGGGCTGGCTTAGTTCAGCTCGAATGAGCAAGCTTAGCGCGGTGCCGACTATTCCGGCTCAGGCACCAAATACGAGGTAGAGGGTACCGATATCTTTATGGTTAGTAGAAAAAAATCAACGGGTGATTGCCACAGGTAAGATGGCCGAGTGTTTAGGCGGTGGGCTGTAGTCCCACAAACAGAGGTTCAATCCCTTTTTTTACCAAAGTTTTGTGGTGTAGTGGCACGTCAGATTGCAAACCTGATGGCGCAGGTTAATCCCTGCCGGAACTTCCCCTCCCCCGGAGTCGGGGAAGTAGATGGATGCCCGCTGGTTTCGGCGCCTAGCTGTTAACTAGGATTTTGAGGGATCGAGGCCCTCCCGTCTATTAAGGCCTTAGCTTAATTAAAGCGTTTGATTTGCATTCAATTAATGTGGGATAAAGCCCCGCAGGTCTTAGCAGGGACTGGGAGGGTTTCACTCCCGCTTAAGGCTTTGAAGGCCTTCGGTCTAATTATCCTAAGTCTCTATGCCAGCAGGGCCACAGCGGCAGGGGTGAGTGGGAGAATTATAAGGGAGGCAGTCGCTAGTACAGGTAGGGGGCCGATGGTTGTTGTTGATAATCGTCAGGGGGACTTGTTATTATTTGTGCCGGGGCCTGACGTTAGGGTTATGTTGTAACAGAGGCGTAAGTAGAAAAATAAGCTTAGAAGGGCAGCCAGCGCCATCACGGTGGCTGTTGTGGGAATGTTTTGCTTAGTTAGTTCTTGGAGAATTAGTCACTTTGGCATAAACCCTGTGAGAGGGGGGAGTCCCCCTAGCGAAAGTATGGTAAGTATGGTGATGGTGACTATAGTTGGGGCCTTTGTTCATACTGTTGCAAGGGTATTGATGTTTGTTGCTGTTACAAGTTTTAAGGTTATGAATGCAGTGGATGTCATCGCGATATAGATTACGAGGTTGAGGGCCATGAGGTTTGGGGAATATTTCAGGATAATCATTATTCATCCTATATGGGCGATCGATGAGTACGCTAGAATTTTCCGTAGCTGGGTCTGGTTGAGGCCGCCCCATCCGCCAATAAGGGCTGAGGCTACCCCAATTGTAAGCAGAAGTGTGGAGTTGACGTTGGGGGCCAGTTGATAGATTAATGTTATCGGGGCGAGTTTCTGTCATGTAGAGAGAATAAGTCCGGTAGTTAGGTCTAAGCCTTGAAGTACTTCTGGTAGTCAGAGATGGGTGGGGGCAAGGCCAATTTTTATTCCCAAGGAGATCATGGTTGCTGCGGTGGCTAGCGGGTGGGAGAGTTGCTGGATGTGTCACTCGCCTAGAACCCATGCGTTTGACATGGTGGCAAATAGCATGACTGCCGCTGCTGCTGCTTGTGTGAGGAAGTACTTTGTTGCGGCTTCTACGGCCCGGGGGTGGTGCTGTTGGGCTATTAGGGGGATGATGGCGAGGGTATTAATCTCTAGGCCTATTCAAGCTAGTAGCCAGTGGGAGCTGGCAAATGTAATGGTTGTTCCTAGTCCGAGACTTGCGATAAGAATAAATATTACTCAAGGGTTCATTAGTAAAGGAAGGGTTTTAACCAACATGTTCGGGGTATGGGCCCGAGAGCTTGTTTAGCTGACGTTACTAGGAAGTAGTGTAGTGGGAGCACTAAGAGTTTTGATCTCTTGAGTATGGGTTCGAGTCCCTTTTTCCTAAGGAAGCGGGAGGGGTCTAACCTCCATGTTCCACTCTATCAAAGTGGCCCTTTGGGTTCAGGCACGTTTCCTTTAGAATTGGGGGGGTAGGCCTGCTAATGCAATTGGTAGGGCCATATTTCACAGTAGGAGGGCTAAGGCAAGTGGAAGAAAGTTTTTCCATACAAGGTGTATTAGTTGGTCATATCGGAATCGAGGGTAGGATGCCCGGACCCATAGAAATAGTACTGAAAGCAGAGCGGCTTTGAGTATAAGGTTAATCGTTGTTAGCTCTGGAATGAGTGGGTTGTGTATTGCGCCTAAGAATAGGATAGTGGATAATGTATTTATCAGTAGGATATTTGAGTATTCGGCAAGGAAAAATAGTGCGAAGGGGCCTCCTGCGTACTCAACGTTGAAGCCAGAGACTAGCTCTGATTCGCCCTCCGTTAGGTCGAATGGAGCTCGGTTGGTTTCTGCTAGTGTAGAGACGTACCATATTGCAGCTAGGGGCCATCCTGGGGCTAGCAGTCAGACGGCCTCTTGTGCGACATTAAATATGGTCAGGTTAAACCCCCCTACTAGGATAATTATTGACAGTAGAATTAGCCCGAGGCTCACTTCATAGGAGATGGTTTGTGCTACGGCCCGTAGGGCTCCAATAAGGGCATACTTTGAGTTCGAGGCTCAGCCTGACCCGAGAATTGAGTATACGGCGAGGCTCGATAGTGCAAGCACAAACAAGATGCTTAGGTTCAAGTCGATCACAGGATAAGGTATCGGGATGGGTGCCCATATTGTTAGGGCAAGGGTAAGGGCGAGGGTCGGGGTAGCCAGGAACAGAAAGGGAGAAGATGTGGAGGGGCGAATTGGTTCTTTAATAAATAGTTTTACTCCATCAGCAATGGGTTGTAGAAGACCATATGGACCAACCACGTTTGGCCCTTTTCGGAATTGTATATAGCCTAGTACTTTTCGTTCTAATAGCGTTAGGAAGGCTACAGCTAATAGTACTGGTACAATATATGCTAGGGGGTTGATGATGTGGGTTAGAATTGAGATCATAGCTGAAGGAGAGGATTTGAACCTCCGAGGGAAAGGGCTTAGGCCTTTTGCAATTACCAGGCTCTGCCACCTTAGCGTGTTATTATCTTTAACAGTTGAATCTTCCCCATTATCCACTTTATATGGTTTCAGTGCATTGGGGTGGGGCTTGTTTTTCCGTAGGCCCCCCTACCCCGGTCCTTTCGTACTAGGGGGAGGTTGGTTCATAGATAGAAACCGACCTGGATTGCTCCGGTCTGAACTCAGATCACGTAGGACTATTAATCGTTGAACAAACGAACCCTTAATAGCGGCTGCACCATTAGGATGTCCTGATCCAACATCGAGGTCGTAAACCCCCTCGTCGATATGGACTCTGGGAGAGGATTGCGCTGTTATCCCTAGGGTAACTTGGTTCGTTGATCAGGGGTATCCTGGGTCATTGTTGGTCAGATTTTCTGGTACTTGGAGTTGTGTCTCTTGGTTGAAGGGTTTTCCCGTTCCACTTGGAGGTTTTTCTTTCTTCCATGGTCGCCCCAACCGAAGGCAGGTTAATCAGCGGTTTTTGTTTCCCTGGCTTTGTTTGGTGCTTGGGTTGTATGTGCTTGATTATTTGCCTAAAGCTCCATAGGGTCTTCTCGTCTTATGTTGTTATACCCGCTTCTGCACGGGCAGATCAATTTCATTGACTGGGGGGAGGAGACAGTCAAACCCTCGTTATGCCATTCATACAGGTCTCCATTTAAAAGACAAGTGATTACGCTACCTTCGCGCGGTTAAAATACCGCGGCCGTTAAACACTGCTGTCACAGGGCAGGCGGGACCTCTAATACTTCATTGTTAGCAAGAGGCGATGTTTTTGGTAAACAGGCGGGGTTTAAGTTTGCCGAGTTCCTTCTCCCCCTTTTAGTCTTTCCTTATCGCACTCCTGTGTCGGGTTGACGGTGGTTGGGGCAGAGTTTTCTTGTCTGAGTTATAGTTTCTTTGCTATTCCCTCATTAGGGCCCGTTAGTTGTCAGTGGTTGTTCCTGCCTGACTCACGATTGTGCGAGGAGAGGGTTGGGGCCTCTTATTACTAATTCTAGCATAGTCTTCTCTATAAGTTTATAGAGGGGCTCGGTAATTATAGGGAGTTGGGATTTGTTTATTATTATTGTCGGGTATTCTTTGCTTGAGCTTTAACGCTGTCTTTACAGGTGGCTGCTTTTAGGCCCACTGGGGAAGGTGCCTTAGGCTTATTTGATCCTTGTTCTCCTGGGGAAGGTTGTATCCTTTTTCAAAAGGGCTGTACCTCTTTTGACTAACTTTTATGTTTTGCTTGTCTTTTGTATGTAAGGTTAGGATCACATAAAGCTGAACTAACATTCATTTCCCGAGCAACCAGCTATCACCAGGCTCGGTAGGCTTGTCACCTCTACTCGGGGGTCTCTCCACTCTTTTGCCACAGAGACGGGTTTGCCCCTTTGGGCTGCCCCGGAGTAGCTCTCCTGGTTTCGGGGGGTCAAACTTAAGTTCTCTTTGCTTGGGGTTGCTTGCTAAATCATGATGCAAAAGGTACGAGTTTTAGCCTCTGCTTTTCTTTGCTTTGTTGGGTTGTTTCATTTCTTTTTCAGCTTTCCCTTACGGTACTTTTTCTATTGCTCTGAGGGCCTTTTCTATCGCCTATACTTAGGGGGTAAAATGTTTTAGTACGTGCGGGGACTTTGTTTATCTATATTTGAGGTTTATTGTTGCGTTCAGGCTAGCTATTTGGCTTAGGGCGATTCGATTTGCACGAATGTCTTCTCAGTGTAAGGGAGATGCTTTCCTGTTTAGCTACGCTCTAATTGTTCCAAGAGCACCTTCCGGTACACTTACCATGTTACGACTTGCCTCCTCTTTATTCTTTTGGGGTCTTATTTATTGTCAATCTATTTTTCGAGGAGAGTGACGGGCGGTGTGTACGCGCCTCAGAGCCGGCTTCAAGAGAACTCTCTTTTTGCTCTTTACTGCTAAATCCACCTTCGACTGTGCACTTTTCATTGCACTTTTCGTAATATTCTGTTGCCAGAAAATGTAGCCCATCTCTTCCCCCTCTATTCGCTACACCTCGACCTGACGTGCTGGGTGTTGCCCATTTAGCTTACTGTTATTCTTTCACAAGGTAAACTGGCGACGGCGGTATATAGGCGGAATTGGCAAAAAGGGGTGAGGTTTAACGGGGATTATCGGTTACAGGACAGGCTCCTCTAGGCGGGTTTGAGGCACCGCCAAGTCCTTTGGGTTTTAAGCTAATGCTCGTAGTCCCCTGGCGGGCGAAGCTTGTAGTTACGTCGCCTTGGTTTAAGGCTAAGCATAATGGGGTATCTAATCCCAGTTTGTGTCTTAGCTGTCGTGAGTTCAAGATTTGTAAAGCCACTTTCGTTGTTGGGCCTCGTGTCCCCCATGGCGTATGACAGCATAAGGGATGTTTGGCTTTAGTTCAGATAGGTCTTTAATCACACTCTACGCCGTGAGGTATCAATTTGGGCCTCTCGTATAACCGCGGTGGCTGGCACGAGTTTTACCGGCCCTTTTAACCCTAACTAAGTCAAGCTTTCGCTCATGGCTTAATGTCTATTACTGCTGAGTTCCCTTGGGGGTGTGGCTAAGCAAGGCGTTTTGGGCTACGGGTGTGCGCCTGATGCCTGCTCCTTTTTTCCTTCCGGGGGTAAAGGGCATTCTCACAGGGGTGCAGGTACTTGCATGTATAAATTGGGTTACAACCGATGTTAAAGTCAGGACCAGGCTTTTGTGCTATTGGAGCTTTTTATGGCTCATCTTGGCATCTTCAGTGCCATGCTTTATGGTTAAGCTACATTAAC